CTATTTTAATTATTTATATAAATGACATTAAAAATAAAAAGCAAAACAACCATAATATCATATAAAATTCATGTCAATTAAACGATGATTATTCTCAACAAAACACAAGGATATAGGAACTCTTTATCTTATATTTGGAGCTTGAGCAGGAATTATAGGCACAGCAATGAGAGTAATTATACGAACAAAACTAGCACAACCAGGTTCTTTAATACAAGACGACCAAATATATAAAGTAATAGTTACAGCCCATGCCTTAATAATGATATTCTTCATGGTTATGCCTATAATGATAGGAGGTTTCGGAAAATGACTAATACCACTAATGATAGGAGCCCCAGACATGGCATTTCCACGAATGAAAAAAATGAGATTTTGACTAGTACCACCATCATTTATACTTCTTTTAACCTCAGCAAGAATCGAAAAAGGAACAGGAACAGGATGAACAATATACCCCCCACTATCAAGAAAAATAGCCCATGCAGGAAGAGCAGTAGATCTGGCTATATTTTCCCTTCACCTAGCAGGAGCCTCATCAATACTAGCATCAATAAAATTTATAACTACAATAATAAAAATGCGAACACCAGGAATATCATTTGACCGACTACCACTATTTGTATGATCTGTATTTATAACCGCATTCCTACTAGTTCTAAGCCTACCAGTCCTAGCAGGAGCCATAACAATGCTTCTTACAGACCGAAACATTAAAACAACATTTTTTGACCCAGCAGGAGGAGGTGACCCTATATTATTTCAACACCTATTCTGATTCTTTGGGCACCCTGAAGTTTACATATTAATAATTCCAGGATTCGGAATGATATCTCACGTAATAGCACATTACAGAGGAAAGCAAGAACCATTTGGCTATCTAGGAATGGTATACGCCATGACAGCAATAGGAGTACTAGGATTTTTAGTGTGAGCACATCACATGTTTACAGTAGGAATGGACGTAGACACACGAGCCTATTTTACAGCAGCAACAATGATAATAGCCGTTCCAACAGGAATTAAGGTATTTAGATGAATGGCAACACTCCAAGGATCTAAAATAATATGAAAAACCCCACTTCTATGATCACTAGGATTTGTATTTCTATTTACCATAGGAGGTTTAACAGGTATAATACTAGCAAAATCATCAATAGACATAGTACTTCACGACACATACTACGTTGTAGCTCACTTCCACTACGTACTATCCATGGGTGCAGTATTCGCTATATTTGCAGGATTTACCCACTGATTCCCACTATTTTCAGGTACATCCATAAAACCAACATGATCAAAGGTTCAATTCTACATAATGTTTATAGGAGTTAACCTAACATTCTTTCCACAACACTTTTTAGGGCTAGCAGGAATGCCACGACGATATTCAGACTACCCAGATGCATACACCGCATGAAAAGCCATTTCATCTATAGGATCAATAACCTCCCTTATAGGAGCCATTCTATTTCTTTTTCTTATATGAGAAGCATTTTCATCCCAACGAAAAATAAAAGCCCCCACCCTACTAAAAAACTCACTGGAATGAAAATATAAAGAATTCCCACCATCACACCACACATTTAAAGAAAACCCACCAAATCACAAAATTTTATAAAATACAAAACAAAGACTAGTTTAAATAAACATGAAGCTTCGACCTTCAAATTCTTAGAAAAATATACTAAGGTCTTTAAAAAGTGAAAACAATTAAAAGAATCTTATTCATAATATTTTTCCTTGGAATAATAGGAACTATAATCAAACGAATACACCTTCTATCTCTACTACTATGCCTAGAACTACTTCTAGTTTCACTATTTATAAAAATAACAATATGATCGAAAAGATACGACACACTAATATCATTAAAATACTCCATAATTCTTCTTACATTTTCAGCCTGCGAAGCAAGAGCAGGACTAACCCTACTAGTTTCATTATCACGAACACATAAGACAGACCTTTTAATCAAGCTTAACCTTCTACAAACATAAATGGCAACTTGAGCACAAATAAAATTACAAGACGCATCTTCTCCACTAATGGAGGAACTAATTTATTTTCACGACTACACACTAATAATACTTACCCTAATAACAATAATAGTATTTTACGGCCTTCTTTCCATTACCTACACCTCACTTACAAAAAAACTATTCCTAGAAAAACAAAAAATAGAAACAATATGAACAATAATACCAGCAATAATACTAATTTTTATTGCATTCCCTTCCCTACAAATACTTTACCTTATGGATGAAATAAAAACACCATACCTCACCATAAAGACAATAGGCCACCAATGATATTGGAGATACGAATACACAGATTATAAAGAAATAGAATTTGACACATACATGATACCAACAGAAGATCTTAATAAAGGAAAACCACGATTACTAGAAGTAGACAAACGACTCATATTACCATATAAAAACCCTATACGATTACTAGTCACATCAACAGACGTATTACACTCATGAGCCATACCATCATTAGGAATAAAGATGGACGCAATACCAGGACGACTAAAACAAACATCATTTATAATAAAACGAACAGGACTATTTTTTGGTCAATGTTCCGAAATATGCGGAGCAAAACACAGATTTATGCCGATAGTTATAGAATCAATACCATTTAAAAAATTTGAAAACTGAATATCCAATAAAATAGAAACATCCTAGGATAGCTTAAAAAAAGCATCAGACTCTTAATCTGACTATGAAAATATTAATTCTCCAAGGAATGCCACAACTAGAAGTATCATGATATTTTATAAAATTTCTACTTGCATGAACAACCATATGAGTAACATTAATATTTATAATAAATATAAAAAAAAAAAAAAAAAAAAAAAAATATAGACCTAAGAAAGAAAAATATACAAAAAAATGAAAATGATAAAAAGACTATTTAGACAATTTACACCAAAAACAATAAACTTTCTTCCACTAAAAATAATATCATCGTGTATAGCAATAAGATGAATTTTCATAAAATTTTCATCAAAATCATTCCCAGGAAAAATAAAATACATTTGAAAAAAAATACTTAAAAAAACAAAAAAGCTAATATTCCAAAAATCAAAGAAAAAAACAGCACCATGAATACCCATTCTTATTACAATATTCTTTATTATATTATCAATAAAACTAACAGGACTATTACCATATGCATTTACAGTAACAAGCCATATTTCTTTCACATACAGAATTGCTACACCATTATGACTAAGAATAAAAATTTTAGGATTTTTTATTTCCTTTAAATATCGACTAAGACACCTAGTACCACAAGGAACCCCATGATATCTAATACCATTAATGATATGAATAGAATCAATAAGATTAATAGCACAACCTATAGCCCTAGGCCTACGATTAGCTGCAAAACTAACAGCAGGTCACCTCCTAATATTCTTATTATCTACAGCAGCTTGAACAATAAAAAAAATCTTTATAAGAACAATAACAACAATCATCCTAATACTACTATTTATATTAGAAGTAGCAGTTGCATGTATCCAAGCATATGTTTTTACGTCACTAATAAAATTTTACATAGACCAAAAAATATAATTATGAACCACAAACATCCCTATCACTTAGTAGATCAAAGTCCATGACCTTTAACAACAGCATTCAGAGCACTAATAATGACCTCAGGACTAGTAATATGATTTAAAACAAACAAAATTAAAATATTTATTCTAGGATTCTTAACAACAACATTTTCATCTATAAAATGATGACGAGACGTTATACGAGAAGCAACATTTCAAGGCCACCACACCATTATAGTTATAAAAGGATTACGATATGGAATGATACTATTCATTTCATCAGAAATATGCTTCTTCTTTGCATTTTTCTGAGCATTTTTTCACAGAAGCCTAACACCATCAGTAGAAATAGGAGTGACCTGACCACCAACTGGAATAAAACCTCTAAAACCTTTCCTAATCCCCCTTCTAAAAACAGCAGTCCTTCTCTCATCAGGAATAACAATAACATGAGCACATCACAGAATTATAGAAAAAAACCGAAATGAATCCATACAAGCCCTCCTAACCACAGTAATTTTAGGAATATACTTTACATCACTACAAGCATGAGAATATTTTGACGCCCCATTCTCGATAGCGGACAGAATATATGGATCAACATTTTTTGTAGCAACAGGATTTCACGGATTACACGTAATAATAGGAACTATTTTTCTATCTACATGCCTATGACGTCTAATAAATCACCAATTTTCAAAACATCACCACTTCGGATTTGAAGCAGCAGCATGATATTGACACTTTGTAGACGTAGTATGATTATTTCTTTATGTATGTATATATTGATGAGGATCATAAGAGAAAAAAGGAATTCAACCTTTATCAATTGATTTCAAATCAAACACATTTCAATCTGCCATTTCTCCTTCTATTTTAACTCCAAACTAAAATTAAAAAATATTATTTATATAAATGCGAATCCTGACGTTTGCCATTATTTCAACAACAATATCGACAGCACTTACAATAATAGGTATATTACTACCAAAACGAAAAAGAAAAATAAAAAAGAAATCTCCATACGAATGCGGTTTCGACCCAATAAAATCAGCTCGACTACCATTTTCATTCCGATTTTTCCTTATAGCTATACTATTCCTAATATTTGACTTAGAAATAATACTCTTATTCCCAATACTATCAGCACTAAAAAAAAAAATATCTAAATTACTAACATACGCATGCTTATTTATTATTATACTTTCAGGAGGACTAGCCTATGAATGAAAACAAGGAGGATTAGAATGAGCAGAATAAAATGATAACACAAATAACAATAATATTTTCAACAATACTAACATTACCATTTATAAAAAAACGATGAAAGTGAACAAGAGTTCTCCTTTCACTTTTTATTACCTCTTTCTTATCATATGAAATATTAAAAAAAAGATCTAAAATAAAAATTTTAAAAACAAGAATCTATTCACTAAAATTTATAACAGATAAAATATCAGGACCTCTAATACAACTAACATGCTGAATAGCACCACTATGCTTACTAGCAAATAAAAACATAAAGTATAAAAAAAAGGAAAGAACAAAATTCCTAATAATTATATGCCTAATAACAATTTTTTTGATTCTAGCATTTGCGTCAATCAAATTACTATTATTCTTTATATTCTTTGAAGCTACCTTAATACCAACATTTGTACTCATTACACGACTAGGATCTAAAATAGAACGAATAAAAGCAAGATTCTACTTTATATACTATACAATGACAGGATCTTTACCACTACTAGTATCAATTTTACTTATAAAAAAAAAAATGCATAAAATAAAAATTCTCCTATTAAAAGAAATAAAAAAAAAAACACCAGATAATATAGCAAAAAATATATGGTATATTATTACAATATTAGCATTTCTTATAAAGATACCTATCTATGGTTTTCACTTATGATTGCCAAAGGCCCACGTAGAAGCCCCAGTTTCAGGATCAATGATTCTAGCCGCCATACTACTAAAGCTAGGAAGATACGGACTGATACGATTAGCCCCATTATTTACAAAAAAATGAACTATAAAAAGATGCTTAATAGTATTCTGTGCATGAGGCGCCCTAATAAGAAGAATAATGTGTCTACGACAAACAGATCTAAAGGCCTTAATAGCCTATTCATCAGTTAGACATATGAGCTTAACAACAATAGGAATTCTAATCTTTTCAGACTGAACTGCTACAGGAGCAATAATTCTTATGGTTTCCCACGGACTTGTTTCATCCGCTTTATTCTGCCTAGCAAAAATCTTATATGAACGAACAAAAACACGAAAAATAACTCTAAAACGAGGATTCAAGGTTATAAAAGGAAGAATTTTACCAGCAGCATGACTATTTTTCTGTATATGTAAACTTGCACTCCCTCCAACACCAAAATTTAAAGGAGAAATATTTTTAATAACAGGAGCCATAAAGTGATCAATATACCTAGCACCTATATTAGGAATAACCACAGTGATAAGAGCTGTTTATTCATTAACAATTTATCAAACAACAAAAAAAAGACGAAAAAAAAAAACTAAAATTACATTCAAAGACTTGAATACACGAGAAATAACCCTCTTACTTCTTCACACATACCCTTTACTATTTATAATATCATTAAAAGAATATTGATGAATACAACTAAATATAGCTAAGGCAGCTTTCTTAGCCTAAAAATCAACCAAAATTAAAATCAAGACTTAGATAGTTTAAAAAATGCTAATCTGTGACATTAGAGATGGTAATTAAAATTTACCTCTAAGTCCAAGATTTAAAGATAATGATTTTGGTCTGCTAAACCATAAATCCTGTGGTTTAACTCCATAGAAATCTTGTATGTTGTGTTTCAAAGAAACTATTCTACACATCGGACTAAAAATTATACTTTTTTTACTTATTCACAAAATAAAAAATGATAATAAAAAAGAAATTATAGAAGTTCTAAAATTTTTAAGTATACTTTCCGTAAGAATCTTACCTTTAACAACCTACAGTAGAAAAATAAAGAACATCCACTTTAAACTTGATCAACTATCAATAAGAGCACAAGCAGACTCAATATATGATATAAGCGGAATCCTAGTAACATTAGTAGCAGTCATAGTAACAAGATCAATAGCACGATTTTCAATATACTACATGAGAAAAGATCTAAAACTAAAAATGTTCCTACGTCTACTGTTAATATTCTTAATTAAAATGATACTAATAACAAGAACAAGAAAAATCCATGTTTTCTTTACAGGATGAGAAGGAGTGGGAATACTGTCATTTATTCTAATAAAATGATGAGACACACGAAAAAACGCAAAATCAGCAGCCATACAAGCAATAATATATAACCGAATAGGTGATATAGGACTATTAGTAATGGTAACAGGAATATCAAGAATATCAGGATGAAAATTAACAAGACTAAAGATAATAGAAAATAAAAGAGAACTAGCAAAAATAATATTATTTTCTTCACTTTTTGCAGCAATGGGAAAGTCAGCACAATTCTCACTTCATCCATGACTACCAGCTGCCATGGAAGGACCTACACCAGTATCTGCCCTATTACACAGATCAACTATGGTAGTAGCAGGAATTTTTCTGTTAATTCGAGTCACAGAACACCTTTCTAGAAAAATATTTAAATTATTCTGTACAACAATAGGATCATTAACAGCCATATTCGCAGCCACATCAGCAATATACCAACACGATATCAAGAAGATTATTGCATACTCAACAACAAGACAACTAGGACTAATGATGATAGCCATAGGACTAGGAAAACCAAAAATAGCCCTATTCCACATATGCACTCACGCATTCTTTAAGGCAATGTTATTTCTATGTTCAGGAAGAATTATCCACAGATTTAAAAAAGAACAAGATCTCCGAAAGCTTTCAAAAATAAAGATATCATTACCAATAACATCAGCATGTCTATTTCTTGGAAGAATAGCCCTAATGGGCATCCCTTTCCTAAGAGGATTCTTCTCAAAGGATATTATTCTTGAATCAATAACAAAAACCCCTAAAAAAATAATTATATTTATATTAGCCTCAACAGCAACATTTCTCACAGCATCCTACAGATTCCGAATAATAAAAATATGTTTCTGCAAAAAACCAAAACAACTACCCCTACTTCCAATAAAAGAAGAAAAAAAGAATTTAACAAAGCCAATAATAAAACTAGCCTGAGGAACTATTATATCAGGCTGACTACTATCAAAATGAATAATAGAAATACCCCCTCTATTCCCAAGAACATTAACAAAGAAAACACCAATATTTATCACAATACTTGGAACCATACTAGCAAGAACAATAATCTTCTATGCAAAAAAAAAATTACTAACATTCTTCTCTAAGTCCTGATTTTTTCAACAAATAACACACTCAACAATAAAAAATATAATATCAATAGTAGCTCTACAATTAACAACCCAAAACCTAGACCGAGGATGAAAAAAAGCATTAGGAGCCCAAGGAATATCTAAAACAATAAAAAAGGCATCACAAAAAATTCAAATAACACAAACAGGTAATATAAAGCGATACCTCCTAGCTACATTTTTCTTAATATTCTCAATACTAATAATTATTATAACAGTATAACATTTATAAATATGATGAGTAAAAAACTACAAAGCTCGCAAAGCCAAATTCGAAAACCCATAAGAAACCACTAAAGCCACAATCAAAACCACCAAAAGAACTAACCCTCCTACTAAAAGATATAATCACCCATAATTATACAATTCTCCTAAACAAATTAAATCCTGTAAACCCAAAAACCCTGTCACAACACCTAACAACAAAAAATCCTCAAAAACAAAAAAAACCCATAAAGAACACAAGAAAAATATAATTAAAACCTCCCAAAAATTTTTAATTGTAGGAAAACGATCCGCAGACAATGCTCTTGAATATATAAAAACAACAAGCATCCCTCCCATATAAACTAAAAGTAACAACATAGCTAAAAAAGATATACCACAAAATCCAAGAACAACACAACCAAACATAGAACTTATTACAAGCCCAAGAGCAGAATAATAAGGAGAAGATCTATAAAATACTAAAGTTCTTCCTAACAATAAAAACAACAAAAAAAAATAAAAAATCATTTATATAAATAAATGACCAAACCAATACGAAAGAAAAACCCCATGATCAGAATAATAAAAAAAAGTCTAATAGACCTTCCATCACCAAGAAATCTTTCTATATGATGAAAATTTGGATCTCTCCTAGGACTATGCCTAATTATCCAAATTATAACAGGACTACTTTTATCAATGCACTTCACAGCTGACATAAAACTAGCATTTTCCTCAATAAGTCATATATGCCGAGATGTAAAATACGGGTGATTATTACGAAAAACACATGCCAAAACTGCATCATTCTTTTTCATATGCTTATATTGCCACATAGGACGAGGAATTTATTATGGATCCTACGCAAATATAGAAACATGAAAAATAGGAATAATCCTATTCCTAATTACAATGATAACAGCATTCGTAGGATACGTATTACCATGAGGACAAATGTCATTTTGAGCAGCCACAGTCATAACAAAACTACTATCAGCAATACCATATATAGGAGAAAAACTAGTACAATGAGTTTGAGGAGGTTTCTCTATAAAAAAAGCAACATTAACCCGATTCTTCACAATACATTTTCTTCTCCCATTCCTTATAGCCGCACTATCAATAATACATCTTTTATTTCTACACCAAACAGGTTCTAAAAACCCAACAGGAATAAATAAAGGAATAGATAAAACCCCATTCCACCAATACTTCTCAACAAAGGACCTAGTTGGATTTCTAGTTTTAATAACAGGCATACTTTCACTAGCACTTCTATCACCAACAGCCTTAAGAGACCCAGAAAATTTTATACCAGCAAAACCATTAGTAACACCTACACACATACAACCTGAATGATACTTCTTATTTGCATACGCTATACTACGATCAATACCAAAAAAGCTAGGAGGAGTTATAGCCCTAATAGCCGCCATACTAATATGATTTACAATACCCATTTTACATACCTCTCGAAAACAAGCTTCATCATTCCGACCACTATCACAAATAATATTCTGAACCTTAATAGCAACATTTCTTATACTCACCTGAATAGGGAGACAACCAGTTGAACAACCATTTATAATAATAGGACAAATATCATCAACAATTTACTTTCTAAAATTTCTAGCAATTTCTCCATCAACAGCAATTATAGAAAAAAAAATTATAAAGTAAATTAAAATAGCTTAATAAAAAAAGCTTGGCGCTGAAAATGCCAGATTAAAGGTTAAAACCCTTTTTTTAATATATAGCTATAAAGTTTATGAAAACAACTAGTCTTGTAATCTAGAAAAGAAAGTTAAATTCTTTCTTATAGCTAAACTAATTTTTAGTCTAAAAAAGGGTATTTAACTAAAATTTAACAAAACTAAAAAAACACCATTTTTCATAATAAAAATTTTTTAAAAAATAATTAGCAAGGCTACCCCCTTACCATTAATTAAAAAAAATTACTAACTCTATCAAAAAAAGCATATACTTACAAAATTTTTTAAATAAATTTCTACTCATCATAATTAAAATAACTTTTTAACCCTTATAAAATCATAAACACCCATAACACAATATACCTCCCCCTTTCGTTAACCCCCTCCAGATAGTTTTACACATTACTATCGCACCAATGACCATCAAATAAGTTAATACCAATTACAATAATCTTTTTATTTTATTTCTTACAAGACCATTTAAGATTCTACCTTCCTAGAAGATATCCACAAATATTATATTTACCTGATTTCTACCAACATTCCTCTTCCCGAGAGGGCTCACTCATACCTACTTACACATCCTCAAATTTTGCTCGCATATAGAACAATACACATTACATACATATATCACCTTTGGAAGGAATAGGGGGGGGGACAATAAAAAATTTATTTTAATTATTTATATAAATATAACAGAAACTAGTTTATTAAAACAGTTATTTTGGGTATAACAGATACAGACAACCTTATTAATTCTGTGTTTCTGAAAAGACAAGAAACGACCTTGTATCAAGGAAACCAAAATTCCATATTTTTCAATAAACTACTTTTCACACCTCCTCATTTATATATGAGTTGAAGCTGAAAATTAGCATTTGGCCGTTAACCAAAAGGATGAAGATTAATAACTTTCAACTCAGAGTTTAAATAGCAAAGAAGTTAATGCTATAAACTTAGGATTTATTATCAAAGGTGCAAATCCTTTTTTAAACTGTGATCTCTGGAAAAACCCAAATCATTTACACGCAAAATAAATATTTTTATTAAACTAAAATCACAAAGATTTAGGATAAAAAAACCATAAGCCTTCAAAGCTTATAATACAAATTTAAACTTTGTAATCTTTGGGTTCTGTAGTGTTTCAGCACATTTGATTGCAAATCAAAAAGTACTTAATAAAAAGTCAAAACCTCAAAACAGTTTGAATTGCACAAACCTCTACTCTATGTAAAAGAGAAACTTTCTATCTAGCTATATTTTGAAAATCATTTATATAAATAAAAATATTAATCTTTCTTATTTTTGTAAAGTAAGCTAACCAAGCTTTTGGGCTCATGCCCCAAAAATGGGAGGCTAGACCCTCCCCTCTACTTCAGTTAAAAAACTTATTCAAGAAATATAGGAATTAACCTATGTCTTTGGTCTGACAATCCAACGTTTTTCTAAACTAAAATCTTTAGACAAGATGGCTGATAAAAGCAAAGGATTGTAAACCCTTCTATGTAGATCATAATTCTACTCTTCGTCACGTATTTAGTATATAAATTATATCTAGCTTCCAACTAGAAGATCTTGAATAATCAAGAACACGTAACCTTAATAGCAAAAAGGTTAATGCAGGGGACCTAAACTCCCCTACTAAAAGTTCAATTCTTTTTTAAGGTTAAAATGGAATCCATACTATTTACTATAAAAGCACTAATTTATATCATTCCAATTCTTATATCAATAGCATTCCTTACACTAGTAGAACGAAAGATATTAGCCTACTCCCAATTTCGAAAGGGACCAAAAATAGTAGGCCCATATGGACTCCTCCAACCATTTGCAGATGCTATAAAGCTATTCACTAAGGAAACACTAAAGCCATCAACAGCTTCCCCATTCCTATTTTTATTTTCTCCATTTTTATTTCTCTCACTAGCAATAATATTATGATCCTTAATCCCATTTCCTAATCAAATAATTAAAATAAAACTATCTCTCCTACTTATTCTAGGAATATCAAGATTATCTGTATACGCAATTTTAGGATCAGGATGGGCATCTAAATCAAAGTACTCACTTATTGGAGCAATACGAGCAGTAGCACAAGTAATATCTTACGAAATAAGAATGAGCCTAATACTACTATCCCTAATAATATGAGTAAAATCCTTCTCCCTAATAGAAATAAAAAAAATGCAAAAAAAAACATGATTATTTATACCATTCTTCCCCCTATCAATTATGTGATTAATATCCACCCTAGCAGAAACAAAACGAGCACCATTTGACCTCACAGAAGGTGAATCAGAACTAGTTTCAGGATATAAAGTAGAATACGCGGGAGGACCATTTGCATTATTCTTTATAGCAGAATATACAAAAATAATATTTATTAACCTACTAAGAACCATTCTATTCTTCGGAGGAACAAACCCATTCAGAAAAATACCAATAATAAAAAGACTAACTGCAACCTTAAAGACATCAATATTAATATTCTGATTTATATGAGTACGAGCATCATTCCCACGTTTTCGATATGACCAACTAATGTCACTAACCTGAAAGAAATACCTCCCATTTTCCTTAGGAATATTCTGCCTTTCTCTATCAATTATTATTATATTTAAAAGAAAAGCCCTTCAACTATAATAGATCAAATCAACTTACATAAACAAATACAAAACTCACACTCAACAAACTAAAAAGTTTGGTTCTAACTTTATTTTTAGTTATAATTTAACTGCCACATGTAAGCTAAAATAGCGAACCAGTAATTTAAAAACTAATACTAAAAAGTATTAAAACAAAGAAAAGAAAAATCCTAAATTAAAAAAAAAATTACGATCATCAGTGCTTAACATTATAAAATCTAAGAAATTAGGATATAGTTAAAATTAAATAAAGGTGGTAAAAAACGTGCCAGCAACCGCGGTTACACGTTTTTACCTTAAACTAAAAAAACCGGTAAAAGGAGAGAAGGTTAAAAATACTTTATAAAATTAAATAAGCAGTAATAAGCGAAATTAAAAAAAATAAAAAGAAAAACCCACTCAAAAAAATAAAAAATAAACTGGGATTAGATACCCCACTATACTTTAATAAAACCTCCACAACACCAGAGAAGTATAACCCCAAAAAGAAACTCAAAGAACTTGGCGGTTTTCTAAATCTCCTTGGAGGAGCTTGTTGTCAAATCGATAATCCACGAGAAACCCCACCAGTTTTAGCCAATAGAACAGCCTGTATATTTTCGTCGTCAGCTAACCTTTCAAGAACGTTAACAAAAAGGAAAATTCCAAAACGCCAGATCAAGATGCAGCCAATAAACTGGGGATTAATGAGCTACCTTACTTTATAATTGAGGAAATTTTCATGAAAAAAAAAAAGAAAAAGGATTCAACAGTAATTTTTTAAAGAAATAATAAATGAAACAAGCTCTAGAATACGTACACATCGCCCGTCACTCTCCTCAAAAGAAGAGAAAAGTCGTAACAAAGTAGGTGTACCGGAAGGTGTACCTAGACAAATACACTATTAAAGTTTAGAAAAACAAAGGCTTTTCAAGCCTTAAACCCAAGTTAAACCCTTGGTAATAGTCTTTTAATAAACAAATCTAAAAAGGACTTAATCCAAGAAGGAATGCTTGACCGATAATCAAACAAAAGAGGTTAAAATCCTCTTAAGTCTTTAAAATGAAAAAAACCATTATAATTTTCCTAAGAACAACATTAATTTCAGGAACAACATTAGTTATACTTTCAAACCATTGATTTTCAATATGAATAGGACTAGAAATAAGCACACTATCACTAATACCCCTAATTAAAATAAAAAAAAGACCCCGAAGAAAAGAAGCAACAATAAAGTATTTCTTAGTCCAAGCAATAAGAGCAGCTATATTATTAAAAGGAGCAACACTAAAACTATGAATAACAAAATCATGAGAAATAAAAGAAACATACAAATCAAAAATATCAAATTCAATAATTATTATAGCAATACTTATAAAGCTAGGAATAGCTCCATGCCATTTCTGACTACCAGACGTGCTCAGAGGACTACCTTTCTTTAAAGCTATAATAATAGCATGCTGACAAAAGATAGCACCATTCTTTATACTAACATCAATGACAAAAAAAATACCAAAAGAAATAATTCTCTTATCATCTTGCTTATCCGTTCTAATTGGAGGATGAGGAGGACTAAAACAAACAAGAATCCGAAAGATACTAGCATTTTCCTCAATAAGTCACATGGGATGAATTACAGCAACATCATTCTTTTCACCCAAAATTTCTCTAGCACTATTTACATTCTATATACTCAAAAAAACCTCTATATTTCTTATATGTCACAAAAGAAAACTATACAATCTAGCAAACTTAAAAAAGACAAAAATAATACCATTTTCATCAACCCTATTCTCCCTATCCATCCTGTCACTAGGAGGACTACCACCACTAGGAGGATTCATAAAAAAGCTTATCCCACTAAAATTATTTATAATAAAAAAAAAATTAATAATTATACCAATATTTATCCTAGGAAGACTAGTAAAACTATTCTTCTACCTACGAATAGTATTCAAAACAAGACTAATCATATTTCCAAAGAGAAGAATAAAATTTATCTTAATAAAAACGGAAACTTCAAAGAAAATAAAAGTTCTAATAAGAACAATCGCACCCCTTATATTTTTAGGAATTTTTTTAATCCCAATAATCGACTTAATAAAATAAAAAATTATTATATTAATACCCAAAAAAAACTTTAAAACTAAAAAAAACACCAAAAGAGTACTATAAAAGAAAAATGAAATAAAATTAAAAAAAAAAAAAATAAAGGAGAATTAACACTTACCTTTTGTATTATGGTTTAACAAGCCTAAAAAGAAAAAATACTTCTAAGCCCGAAATTTGAGGATCTAACCACTTCTTCTTTTAGAGAAATAACCCACTGTTGCAAGAGTGACAAAAAAGGAATGGTTTGCAGTAAAATGCTAAACGAATCAAATAATAGCTGGTTTTTAAAGAAAAAAGTACAAGCTTTTGTTCAAAAAAAATTTTTCTCTCTCAAAGAAAAAAACTAAAATTTGAAAAAAAGAAAATAGAAGAAAAGTCCTATTTTCAAAAAGGAAACAACCAAAAATAAAGGAAAAGAAATAAAGATTAAAAAATCAATGTAGGCCTAAAAGCGGTCACCAAAAAAGAAAGCGTTAAAGCTCAAAACTAAAAATCAAAAAATTTAATGAAAAAACTAAACCTTATTTTAGGTATTTAAAAATTTATAATGTTAAAACTAGTAAACAAAGTACCAATAGAAATATAATAAACAAAAAACCAAGAAGAATTAAATTATCAAGAAAAAAAAAAAGTCAAAACTCAACTCAGAAGGTACAAACAGAAAAAAAAAGAAAAAAGGAACTAGGCAAAACAAGAAAAGGACTGTTTACCAAAAACATAGCTCTTTGAACTAAATCATAAAGAGTTAAGCCTGCCCAATGGAACTTAAAAATCTTAATGGCCGCGGTATCCCTAACCGTGCGAAGGTAGCATAATCACTTGTCTCTTAAATGGGGACCTGTATGAACGGCACAACATTTTCTAACTGTCTCCTTTCTACTCCTTAAAACTTCTATTACCGTGAAGAAGCGTTAATAATTAAGAAAGACGAGAAGACCCTGTCGAGCTTAAACTTCCAAAAGAACAAAAATTTTTTATAAAACAAAAACTCTCTAAAGAAGTTTTGGTTGGGGCAACCATGGAGAAAAAAAAACCTCCAGAAAAGCTTAAAGATTTATAAATCATAATCAAAAAAATAAACCATATTTTAATGAAAACAAAACAGTTACCGCAGGGATAACAGCGTAATCTCCTTTAAGAGTCCACATTGACAAGGAGGATTGCGACCTCGATGTTGGATTAGGGCTACCAAAGGGTGCAGAAGCTCTTTAGGTTGGACTGTTCGTCCAATAATACCCTACATGATCTGAGTTCAGACCGACGAAAGTCAGGTCAGCTTCTATCTTCTTTCTAAAAAACTTTTCCAGTACGAAAGGACAGAAAAGAAACTTCAAATAATTTTCATCAAGAAGTAAATAAAATATTTAAATTTAAAATTTTTAGTCAAAAAAAGGGTATTTAACTAAAATTTAACAAAACTAAAAAAAACACCATTTTTCATAATAAAAATTTTTTAAAAAATAATTAGCAAGGCTACCCCCTTACCATTAATTAAAAAAAATTACTAACTCTATCAAAAAAAGCATATACTTACAAAATTTTTTAAATAAATTTCTACTCATCATAATTAAAATAACTTTTTAACCCTTATAAAATCATAAACACCCATAACACAATATACCTCCCCCTTTCGTTAACCCCCTCCAGATAGTTTTACACATTACTATCGCACCAATGACCATCAAATAAGTTAATACCAATTACAATAATCTTTTTATTTTATTTCTTACAAGACCATTTAAGATTCTACCTTCCTAGAAGATATCCACAAATATTATATTTACCTGATTTCTACCAACATTCCTCTTCCCGAGAGGGCTCACTCATACCTACTTACACATCCTCAAATTTTGCTCGCATATAGAACAATACACATTACATACATATATCACCTTTGGAAGGAATAGGGGGGGGGACAATAAAAAAT